CTCCGTACAGTACCCAATAAGTTATTGGGTGTTCTTTTAATGGTTTCAGTACCGACGGGATTATTAACAGTGCCTTTTTTGGAGAATGTTAATAAATTCCAAAATCCATTTCGCCGTCCAGTAGCTACAACAGTCTTTTTGATCGGTACTGCAGTAGCTCTTTGGTTAGGTATTGGAGCAACATTACCTATTGATAAATCTCTAACTTTAGGTCTTTTTCAAATTGATTTAACCGTGAAATGCAACGAGTATCTCTATGTATCTAGGGAATAGATGTATCTAGGGAATAGTCGCTTCAAGGCGAATCCTCCCTAGATACATCTCTTCCATTTTATTATGGATCCATTCCGAATATAGGGATCGTGCTAAAGATTCAATTCAAAACCCATTTTCTACCTTTTAGAAAGAGATCAAATGAAATAAACCCAACGGATTAAAAATCCATTTTTAGGTTCAGGTTCATCAATTAGGGAATGCTTCTCTAGAAAGCAGAATATCCTTTTTATATGTTAATTCTCATTCTCACAAGACCCATCATCAATTAGTAGGGAATGCCCTCATCAATTAGTAGGGAATGCTTCTCTAGAAAGTAGAATATCCTTTCTATATCTCCTATGCGAAGGTGAATTCTCATTCTCACAAGATCCATGTGAGTGAGATTAAAAAGATCCCCCAATGTATGTATATAGTACCCTTTTAGACACATATACGTCCTGCGAGTGAATATTAATTGATCAAGAAAAACATAATTCAATACCTCTCTTTTATTCTTTTTTATAAGATTATGTAATTTCTCACTAAGGATAAAAAAGTGGGGCGTAGCAAAAATAAACATGCCTTCTTCCCCGTTTTGCTTGTCTTCTTCCCCGTTTTGCTTGTCTTCTTCCCCATAATTTAGATCCCGTTCTTTCCCAAAAAAGGAATCCTTTTCTTTCGGATCTATAAAAGGAAAAAATAACTCAATCAAATTACGAGAGGCTTCCAAAAGTGCTTCTTGCGGAGTTAAACTCCCATCCGTATATATTTCTAAAAAAAGTATCTCTTGGTTTTCATTGCCATGCGAATGAATACTATAATTCACATTTCGAACAGGCATAAAAACAGCATCTATAGGATAACTTCCATCTTCATCGTTTTTCGCGGTTCTCATACGATATCCGCGACTCCTCTCGATTTGCAATTCAATACGCAAATCAATTGGTTTTGTCAGGTTAGCTATATGCTGCGCAGTATCAACTATTTCCACAGTTGGTGGTAAGAAGATATCTTGAGCAGTTACACATCCAGGACCCCTGGCGCAAATGGATGCGTTGTGAATTCCATACAGGTTGCTTCTCAATACAATTTCTCTCAAATTCATTAAAATTTCATGTACTGATTCTTCAATACCTAATATTGTAGAATATTCGTGTGGTGCGTTTTCGAATTTTGCACGCGTGATACGCGTTCCTTCTACTTCTCCAAGTAAAGCTCTTCGCAGCGCGATACCTATCGTTTCTGCTTGTCCTTTCCCAAGTCGGGAAAAAATGAAACGTCCATAATGAAATCGCTTGCCGTCTGTTTTCAATTCAATACAGTCCCATTCCGGTGTGTTTCGAGTCATAGTAATTACAAGTCCATAAAATATAAAATATATAGATACCTATTTGATCGGGAAACGATTTGATGTTGATCGGGAAACGATTGGATGGGGAAAGATATTATGGATTCTAAATAAGGTTTGAAATCTGATTCTAAATAAGGTTTGAAATCTGCTCAACAATTATCCCTACACGCGTCTTTTTTTAGGAGGTCTGCATCCATTATGTGGAATAGGGGTTACGTCACGTATGCTACTTAATCGTATACCACTTTTACGAATAGCTCGTAATGCTGCATCTCTTCCGAGACCAGCACCCTTTAGCATGACTTCTGCTCGTTTCAGACCCTGATCCACTACTGTACGAATAGCATCTCCTGTTGCGGTTTGGGCAGCAAACGGTGTCCCTTTTCTTGGTCCTCTGAATCTACAAGTACCGGCGGAGGACCAATAAACCACCTGACCAAGCGCATCTGTAACAGTTATAATAGTATTGTTGAAACCCGCTTGAATATGAATAACTCCTTTTGGTATTCTACGTCCACTCTTACGTGAACCAATACGCCCTCGCCCCCTCCTACGTGAACCAAAAGGACCATATCTCGGTCTAATTCTAATTTGTCTTACCTTTGACATATTTTCTCATCTCATAAATTCTCATCTCATAAATTCTCATCTCATAAATTCTCATCTCATAAACATGAGTCAAAAATATACATACGGATATATCCATTTCATATCAAAACGGATCTTTTATTTGTCCATCGGGTCCTTTAGAAAAATCCCTTTTGAGAGATTACCTTTGTTTCTGTTTATGTCTCGGATTGACACAAATTACTACAATTCGTTTCTTCCTACGGAGCAGTCGGCATTTTTCACAAATTTTACGAACAGAGGCCCTTATTTTCATCTTCTTTATTCCTTACCTTAATTCCGAATGTACTCCTTGTAAGAAAATAAGTCTCTTGCAGTTTTGAGCCTCGAATTGTATTTCCACGAAGGAATGTTTAAAAGGTCACCCACACCTAATTGTTCGAATCTTTCTCTTTCTCTTTTTTCTCTTTCTCTTTTTTCTCTTTCTCTTTCTTGGGAAGTCTATAAGTTATACGTCCCCTCTTTGAATCATAAGGACTCACCTCGACTAGAACTCTATCTCCTGGTAGTATCCGTATAAAACTTCGTCGGATCTTCCCCGAAATATAACCGATAATCATATCTTCCTCTTCATTATCTAAACGAATTCGGAACATACCATTTCGAAGTGATTCAGTAATTAAACCCTCATAAATCCTTTTTTTTTCTTTTTCTTCTTTTTCTGTCATTTCGGCTAACCTCCTCTTTTAAAATTTAAATTCATATTAAATATATGAAATAATAATGAAATAATAAAAAATTAATAAAATAAAATTAAAAAAAAATAACTAATATTAGTTATTATATTTAACTAATATTAGTTATTTCATTGGAAACCAGAAACCGATATGGAAACGTCTACATATTGAAATTTCATTTTGAAATTGAGGAAACCAGAAACCGATATGGAAACGTCTACATATTGAAATTTGTATATGGAAACGTCTTGAAGGTAGAAAGGACTTTCTTGAAGAAAGTCAAGGGTTCAAAACCTCCTTTTCACAATCTCCTTTTCACAATCTCCTTTTCACAATCTCCTTTTCACAATCTCCTTTTCACAATCTCCTTTTCACAATCTCCTTTTCACAATCTCCTTTTCACAATTTCATTATCATTATAATATGATTTCTAATATGAAAGTCAAGGGTTCCTAACTTCTTCTCTTTTTTCACCTCATTAAGAAATGATTTCTAGATGAAAATGAAAGTCAAGGGTTCAAAACCTCCTTTTCACAATCTCCTTTTCACAATCTCCTTTTCACAATCTCCTTTTCACAATTTCATTATCATTATAATATGATTTCTAATATGAAAGTCAAGGGTTCCTAACCTCCTCTCTTTTTTCATAAAATAAATAAGAAATAGACGAATTTTCGGATCTTATTCGGTCGGATACCAGAGAGATCACCATATATAACACAAAACCTCCCCTCCAATTCCTTCTAGTCTAGCTTCTCGATCTGTCATTATACCTCGAGAAGTCGAAAGAATTACAATTCCCATTCCACCGAAAATTCTAGGAATTTGTTGATAGTTAGAATAGATTCGTAGACCAGGTCGGCTGATACGCTTGAAAATCTTTCTATATGTTCCTTTCCTATTTCTTCTATGTCGCAGGGTTGAAACCAAGAAAGATTTGTTGTTTTCCTGGTGTTTTCTAACGTTTTCAAGAAAACCCTCTCGTAGAAGTATTTTCACAATGCTTTCGGTGATCTTCGTGGATGCTATTCGAACCGTTCCTTTTTTATCCATGTCGGCATTTCTTAGAAATGTTAATATATCGGCAATAGCGTCCCTACTCATGTCGAACTAGAATTATTGGTGCCCCCTAATTTTGATATAATCAACATGTTCTGTTTTTTTTTTTTGTGTGAATTTTTCATTATTTATTTACGAAATATTAAAAGTATATGCGTGAAACACAATCTACTAGTATTTAGAATACTTCAGGAGCTAATGAGACTATTTTAGTAAAATTCAACTGTCTCAATTCTTGAGCAATTGCTCCAAAAACTCGAGTTCCTTTTGGATTTCCTTCTTTATTAATGACAACTGCTGCATTGTCATCATATCGTATTATGATACCGTCGTCGCGTCGGAGTTCTTTACGAGTACGTACAATTACAGCTCTGATCACTTCTGATCTTTCGAGAGACATATGGGGCACTGCCTCTTTGATTACAGCAACAATAACATCGCCGATATGAGCATATCGTTGATTACTAGCTCCTATGATTCGAATACACATCAATTTTTGAGCCCCGCTGTTGTCCGCTACATTCAAATGGGTCTGAGGTTGAATCATATCACTTTTTTTGATTTTGAATGGAATCTCTTCGCGAAGTAAAAAAGAAAGAAATATTGTCTGTCCAAAAATAGAAATAAAGAAATCTAAATCTGCGATTGTCTTTTTCATCACAAATATCTGGTTCCACATCCCTATCTCGCAATAATGAATTGCGTTCGTATAGGCATTTTGTATGCGGCTATTTCAATAGCTGCTCTGGCTACCGTTTCGGATACTCCACCCATCTCATAAAGTATTCGACCGGGTTTAACAACGGATACCCAGTATCGGGGGGCTCCTTTCCCCGAACCCATACGCGTTTCCATAGGTTTTACTGTCACGGGTTTGTCGGGAAATATACGTACCCATATTTTTCCACCCCGGCGCGCATATCGTGTCATTGCTCGTCTCCCTGCTTCTATTTGTCTAGATGTGATCCAAGCGGGTTCAAGTGCCTGAAGAGCATATTTCCCGAAACAGATATGATTGCCTCGATAAGATATTCCCTTCATTCTTCCTCTATGTTGTTTACGGAATCTGGTTCTTTTGGGGTTATAGTTGATGGTTGTTTCTCAATCCCATCTCTACTGCAGAACCGGACATGAGAGTTTCTTCTCATCCAGCTCCTCGCGAATAAAACGATTCAACAATATTACAGATACACGTGTATTTTTTGAAAAATACATGAAATCGTGGGATTTATTGATATTGAATCTGTTATGCAGGAATCTGTATATCTTATATACTTTATGTATACGGATATAGAAAATGTATACGGATATAGAAAGATTTCTATATTTCTATATCTAGATAGAAATAATAGCGCCTTTCTTTTTTTTTTTTTTAACGAATCCTTGACCCTTACCGAATCGGCTAATAAATTGTAATTCAATAAGGGTTTCGCGGGCGAATATTTACTCTTTTCATATTTGCTTCATTTGTAGGGTTAACCCATTGCCTCTCATAATAAATCAACGGGTTCCCGGTTGGTTCCGCCATCCCGCCCAATGAATCATTGGGATTCCGTTTTCAATAGAATCTTCTGGAGTCACAGGTTCCGTCGTTCCCATAGCTTCTCCATTAATGGCTAGGCCTGAACTCTGCAATGGAGCTCCCCAATTCCAATTTGTTCCCAAGTCAATTTCCTCAGTCTCTATTGACTCGAAGCTCTTTATTATTTGTATTTTTTTCTATGAATTGTCTAATTATGGAAGAATCCGTATTGATGCTTTATCACATTGCCTTTTACTTTTATGAGTATGAGATGATTTATAATAGACCATACATATTGGAATTTTATACCGTTTGGGTTCTACTTCTCTCTTTCTCTCATCCTTCCATTTACCCACATCCTTCACTTCACAACCCATAATGAATGAGATTTTTCAGAAATAAAGATTTCAGTTGCTACAACTATATGATTGACACATCATATAGTAACTGGTTCCTTGGATATCGATAATACGAAGCTATGAGCTGGTTATAAGTTCTATAGTTATTAGTTAGGGTCCAGTCCATTTTTTGGATTCCCAACCCTAAAGAAAAACCAACGAGTCACACACTAAGCATAGCAATTCTACCAAAAGTTTAATCGAATTTTTTATTCAACCCTATATAATTATAATTGAAAATTTTTCATTGAAAGAATAATTTGTCAGTTTTTGTTCTATCACTGGATAGAATGGCAAGGAAAGTCCCATCATTGCTCGTCTACAAATATCCAAATTTTGATTCCTAATATTCCATAGATAGTTCGAACTGTAGAGGAACAATGATCAATTTTAGCTCGAATGGTTTGTAGGGGGACCCTACCTTCTCTGATCCATTCGACGCGTGCAATTTCTTTTCCGCCAATACGCCCTGCTAGTTGCACTCGAATTCCTTTTGTATTTGCTTGTTTAGATAATTCAATAGCTTTTTTCATTGCCTTTCGAAAGGGAACTCTATTCTTTAATTGTAGAGCTATATATTCTGCAAGAAAATTAGGTTGTCTATAAGGTTTTGTAACTTTTCTGATAGCAATGTTAAGTTTCCAGTTCACAGAATTTAACCCTTTTTGTACATTGATCCTTAATTCTTTGATTTCTTGCGTTCGATTCTCTTTAACTTTAAATAATTTTTTGGGGTTTCCAACATGGATGATGATCTTAATCAGATCAGTTTCTTTTTGAATTTCTATATGTGCAATTCCAACAAAAACCGAGGATATTTTCCTATTTTTTTGTACATACTTCTTGATACAATTCCGTATTTTTTCATCTTCCTGGAGACCCAGGGAATAACTTTTTGATTGTGCGAACCAAAGGGAGTGATGCTTTTGGTTTTCCCCAAGTCGTAAACCAAGTGGATTTATTTTTTGACCCATATTTTTGTTCTCTCTTCCTCCCTTTCTCTAAATATCTCTCTATTATAAGATCTTTCCATATATCTTTTGCTCCTAAATAGAGATCTTATCTGTTTTCTTTTTAGAGCTCACTACAATAGTTATATGACAGGTGGGTCTTTTTATCGGATAACTATGTCCTCGAGCCTGAGGTTTGAGCCTTTTCATCATAGTACCCCCATTGACTTCGGCTTTACTAATGACTGAATCGGCTTCGTTGATACTTTTATTGTGACTAGCATTTGCTGCTGCAGAATAAACCAATTTAAAAATGGGATAAGATGCTCGATAAGGCATGAGTTCGAGTAACATAAGTGTTTCTTCGTAAGAACGCCCGCGGATCTGATCAACGACTCTTCGTGCTTTGTGAGCAGACATACATCTATTTTGAGCTACAGCTTTTGCTTGTGTAATTAAGGTCTTCTTCGTCTTCACCTTTCGCAAAAACCTCTTCCACTTTCCCCACTTTGACATTAAGGTTCACCTCTCACCAATGAATGATGAGCGCTTACTTCACTTTATTACGGCGAGATTTATTATCCTTTTTCGGGTGTCCGTTGAAAGTCAGAGTAGGCGCGAATTCCCCCAATTTGTGACCGACCATACTACCTGTTATATA